TTTTCTTTCTATCTGACAGGACAAACAAAGAGGGTGGTCGTAGATCAGTTATTAAAGGGATGGTTCTTTCATTGCATTGATAGAAGTCTAACTAGAAAAAGATCTCTCTATTACTTTGAGAAGAGAATCGTTGGTTTGACCAACGAACTACGTGGGAAAATGGACCTTCTTTCTTTGGCAAGCATTTTTTTAAAGTAACAATTCCATTCAGTTCGGTTTCGGAAAACTTGCTGGTCGCGGATTAGTTCGTTCTGCGCCGCCGGCGGCCCAAAATCAAAGGCGCAGGTTGATCTCTCTGGTTGAGGCTGCATTCATTTATTCAACTTGACACGAATAAAAACCTAGTGGCTCGGCTTGTATTTATCCCTTCCCGCACTATTCCTCCCCAAGCGGTTGAGAATCTCGAGAACCTTTCTGAACGTCCGTCTTCGCGGGGCGCGATTTGAAAGGGAGCATATCTTTCTTGTAGTGCCTTCCATTCCGCTATTATGATCGTTTTTATTCTTTCGAACGACCAGAGATTAAAAAACGATGCTTCCTTGGCCGTGTGGAACATGGATTAGCATTATGTCATTCCTACAAGTGATCCCCCATCCAGGATTGGAAGAAGTGCTATATGAGGACTTCGAGATCAAATATAATATGTTTCTTTCCATTCCTCGTGAGCCACTTATTTCTCCGAAACAAGAGATCAAAGTGATTTTCTTCCTTTTTCCCAATAAGTCGACGGCCTTACACCATTGGGATACTTCGAATAAACTGGAGTACATATAGGATACACCGGTGCTAAAACCTTTTCTCAAGATATCTTCCAAACTGTTGGGGTCGTTGCTCCGGATGTTGTTCCCCTGGTGTGAAACCAGTTTGTTCCGTAGTTTTAGAATTCTGCTGATCCCAAGTACTCCATCTCCATCATTGCATATGGGAATATAGAAAGTAAAGAGGAAAAGGCATGACCAAAAGAATTGTGTGAAATAAGTGAATTTATCCAGTTGAGGCATTCTTGATTGAGAAAAAAATGATTCCCTCCAGACAGCTTAACTCCGTCAAGCCTGTAGGAGTAGTGAAGAATTATAGAGAGCTGTGGTTGGTTGTTGACCAACGGAAAGCATGGGAGAAAGAAAGATGCACAAACGAAAAAGGGCGACTTGAGATGCCGCCCGGGTCAAAGGTCTACCCGCCTCTTAATCTATTATTCGTTCGTACCTAGCCAGTTTTTTTTTATCATTTTAGCATTATAGCCTTCACGGTCAAGCTCCCGTATCAGGGCTTTAGCTTCGATGTAATACTGACTATCGAATTTATGTGTTTTTATGTCATTTAGAATTCCGGGGAGTTTGTCCAGTCCATATTTTTCCCCGAAATCCTCAATAATATGGGCCGTACGCTCAGGCGCAAGGGCCCGCATGTTTTCTTTTTCTCGAAATCCAGAGATCTCATCTTGCAGTTTATTCTCCAGATCGGACAGGTTTTGAAGTAGCCAGGCATCCGCCTTTTTCCAAAGCTCCTCTTCATCCGCCTGTGAGAAAACCTCGTTTTGAGGTTGTGATGGGCCCGCAGCGCCGAGAGTGCTCAGCGAATCTACCCGTTGCCTTACCGAGGAGGGGCCGACATCATCCCCCTGATCCGCTTTCCTTTTGCCCGACTCCATATTGGACGCACCTTCTCCTGGAGCACGAGCTCCAATGGATTCCTGTGCGCCGTCGGGTGCTTCTTCCGAACGGGTTTGTTCGTCCCCGTCGTCAGAATAGGCTATTATGGGAGGAATGCCAAATAACCAAAATAAAAGTAGAGAAATGGCTACCTGAACTAGAAAAGAAAGTAGATCCCCATGAAAAAGGGGCAACTTTCGTGTAGTTTGTAATTGGATGTAACTGTTAAGATTTTGTCTCGGATAAATCTTTCTCTTAATAAAGATTGAGATCTTCTTCGAACTTGATGCACAAATAGATGGAATAGCAGCAAATAGCATCTTTCTAGACTTTTCTGATCTACGACCAACCTGCATATTCGTGGAACTCAATCTCATTTAGAAAGCTTATCTCTATCTTTCAGCAACTGAACGGGAAGTGGTTTAGGAAAGGACTTTAGAATCAATCGGATGCGCTCGCCCAGCGAGAAAGGCCCTGACCCTGCCAACCAACAAAAAGAAAGAAGAGAACGAAAGGGTTTACTTGCTTACTTGTTAGAGTAAGGAGAAAAGATAACTTCGTATTTTGGTAATTCTCTAGGAGTCATGTTTAACCTTGAATGCTATTAATAGATTCTACAGCTCCCTCTCCTCTGGAAGGAACGACTCTATATAAAGAGACGCGCTACGACGCTGGATACTCGATTAAAGTAAATTGATCCCGCGGGGACGGAAAGAAAAATCGGGCAGGATTCGCTCAATCAAAGACAGTTCAATTCGATCTTAGCCGATCTAAGGTTGACCGTCTCTCCGGCCCCGTTTCGGTGCACTATTGGAGAGCTCACTGGGCCCGCTGCTTTCTCAATCGAAAATGGAAACTTTCCAGATTAGCGTACTGAACGATTTCGATAATTATCTATGTAATTTCAGGATTGATTTTCGTTGATCGGATCGAGCACATAGGTTGCGAGCCCGAAGTCAATTAATTCTCTTTGGCTGAAAGCAATCTTCATCAAGACAGCTGACCGAGGCGAAACCTACTGCTCAAGTCTGACGAATGCCGTTTATGTTCCTGGTGAAAAAGAAAAGAGTCGCTTTCCTTCCCCATCTCTATTTGATACAGCTAGAGTTTTAACACAAACGCCTTGACTCGCCTATCCGAATCCTCTACTTTCCTTGGTCGTTCACCTGCCCGGTCTGGTGAACCTTACCCGCTGGCTTGGACGAGTACAGTTCACTGATTTGAATCACTTAAACTAAAGCTCTGATATCCGTAGTACTTCAACCTTATTTTCTTACTCGTCACAGTACAGATCCCGCGAATCAAATGATTACTGACTTGAACTAGCACTTGCTGCTATTCACTCAGCGGACGATCAGGCGAGATGCTAATTGGAGAAGGACTAACCCCTTCCCGGAAAGCACGAGCATACAGATTCGAAGTCTTCGTTCGAAGATTCCACTATACCTTTTTCACTCGGGAAAGCCACTCTAGCCTATACTCTTTGTCTTGAATCACAGAGGAAGGACAAGAGCTCGGACAACAACTATCAAAACTGGAAATGCACCTGGAACCACACTGCTTTAGCTGCTTGAGTACTCGTATCCGCTCCTTCTATCATTGGTGTGGTGGTATCGTATATAAGATCCCGGCTGCATTTAGGAGTTATCTTTTCCTGACCCTTCGGCCAAGCCGCTTTGTCTGTTCATTGGATTGATGTCTGATAGCTTTTCCCTCTCCCCAACCGCTGTCATGTCCCGCTATGCTAGTTCTACTGTGCTTTCCTTCCTTGGCCTAAGAAAGAAGGCTAGTCACTTCCCTTATTCATAGGGTTATTTTCTATCGAGTAGTCACTCTTGGCCTCTTTCTGTCCTGACTCAGAAATGAACCCGATGTTCAATCTTTCCCTTCGAAAACTATAACTACTTTGAGAAAAGCCGGACACAAACCATACTTGGGCACCTTAGGCATCATGGATGAAGGAAGACCAGGCATGATTCCAAGTCTTAATGTGAAGACTAGTGTTCCCACTTTATCCGCCTTGCAGCTTGTCAAGGGAGTCAAGAAGGACGAAGAAACTTTCCCACCATTTGCCTCGTGTAGTATATTCGATTCGGTATGAAAGTGGAAGATACTTTTATGATAAAAAAAGGCAAAGAGAGTCACTCCAGGTTCCTTGTGTATTTCTGGAGCAGGTTCATAATCTGTGGATAGCACAAGTTCCCCGGAGTTTTCCAACGGGCCTTTAAATTATCCTCGATCCAATCTACATCGTGGAGTCTAAGCTCCTTACGAGTTAAGTCAAATATAGCGCTTTGTGATCTAGGATATTACCATCTGATGTTGCTCCCTGGCCTCAGCTGGCGGCTCGACCACGACCGGCTCATGCTGATCTATCACCGTACTTGGGCCCCTACTTGCTATTAGTAACATCGGGCTCCTCATTTATGAAACGAAAAAGTACTGATACGCATACATTACATCTCTCGGATCTAATGAATCCAATTCACTCTTTCTCGTCCTCCCGAAGGCTTAGTAGCGCGTGAACAGAAGACGTAGTTTTAATCGTAGGACAAAGAAATCCGTATTTTTACTCTTCGTGACTATTCCTTAGCCTTAGCTGTGCCCTGCCCCTTCAAAGTCTAGACCAAGGGCGAAGCTAGTATATGGGATACGAGATTCTTTTATTAACTGTGGCAGGAGTTACTAACCTGCATTTTTTTTTCCAGTACTTCGATCAGGGGAAGGTACTCTTCGGTCGTAATACACGCTACGATCCTTTCTTTCCATAGGTCGGTTGAGCGAATCCAGATGCATAAGTTTATGCTAGGGGTAGACATTTTTCCGGTAGCGGTGACGTTCTACTGAAATAGTATGATCCACACTCCGATGTAAAATAACCAATGCTCCTTTTTCCCTTCTACTGGCAGCCGTTCGCGCTTCTTTAAAGAGAAAAGCACTTCGTTTCACTTCCGTGAACTGGCTACAAAGGCTGTCCCAAGGTTATTAGTTCTCTCTTTCAAAAGTGGATAAGATCCTCCAACAGAGGAATATTCTCGTAAAGAATCGGGTCTTCTCGTGTCTTCCTTCCGCCTCGTACTACACTTGGTTGTTCAGTGGCGATGCTCCTTGCTTGTATGCTGCCTGTGCTGTGTAAGTTGTGTGGCTGCTGAGGCAGCGCGTGTGGCGCGATGCGTTTTCCGATTCTGCTGCTGCCATTGCCCCGTATGGGTAGACTAAAGTCCCTGACCCGGTAAAGAGAAGAAAGCATTTCCATACCATAAACTAAGCAAGGTCTTGTCCCTTCACCGCCCTTGAAACTGAGTTTCCGAAGAGATGATGAGACAACATATGTAACGTACCACCGGACCAAGATCATGTCCAAAACATGACTTTATAATCCTGGCTATTTGAAAGCGTAATCCGGTATACTCTTGCTGGGAGCTCTTCTTCGTCCTTCGACCTTTTCGAGGTGGTCTTACAGTAGCAATGGACGTAGAAGGAATTCTTTGCATGGCTTTTAACGTTTGCATGAGAAGGTTCAATAACATTCACCTTAGTGGGACCCCCCAGCACCATCTTTCCTTAGTCAATACTAGATGGATTCCCTATTATTGCTATGCTAGCTTCCTTGGGAATACAACCTTGCACTGGTTTAGGCGGTATCCGGGCCCTTTTAGAGGCAACAGTTGACTTCCCCTTATTGTGGTCCCTCGAATATTCTACTGTCTTGTTACCTTCCACAGAATTCGCAGGAAGCCCCAATAGCCTATCCTCTTTCTAGCTTGAGGATGTAAAAGTCGTTCTTGTCCGTTCTGTCTTTCTCTGAGAGTGAGGGTAGTAGGTGTAGAAGCAGTCTTGTAGCCTTTAGTCGGCTAAGAGCCATTTCGGTATCGTGCTAGTAAGGTAAGAGCAGCTGTCGATTCTGGTAGCATTCCAAGTCTTGGATTGGCCCATTCGTTAAGCATTGGAATCGCTTTGCCCGCTATTCCTTCTCTTTATGTCGAGACCATATCATTTATCTCTTAGCGAGTTCAGTTCCTCATTAATCTAAGCCCCTAAGGGCTTTAAGCCCTTAAGTCTTCGAAACCGTGGAGCGATGGAGAAACTGGAATTCTAGGTCTTTGAGCTTCGTTCCATCGACTTGGCTTAACAATAGGTGGTGGAGAAACCGGGGCTTGCGGATCAGCCACTTGATGCAGTTCAGTCGTCCTACGTCGCCAGGTGCTTTTCTTAACCATCACCATAATATAGCGGACTTCCTCCACTCCAGGACCTTTTCCGCGAACTGCGAACACGTGTTCCAGGTGGCTTCCAAGCGGATCGGCTCACCGAAATGCTGTAGATAAAGAAAGAAAGGATTGACCCGAGCCAAGTAGTTCGGCTAAGCCGGAAAGAAAGAGTTAGATCCTCTTTGAGATGAAATACAGCAATGTCCTAATCAAACCAGGCGCAAGGGCGTTAAGCTTTAGCTCAAGGCTAAAGGCTATTATTCCTTCTTCTTGATAGCATTGGTCTCGGAAGGCCATCGCTCTAAAGGGTCAGCTTGATGGCAGCTATCCTGCTCTGTTTGAGAGAATTGGAATTGGTGTCGCTAGCTCTTTCTTTTGAGGAATAGTCAAGATGGGCTTAGGAAGGCATTACCACTGGAGGGGCTTATCTTACAACTGGCTGACAAAATGGAGAAGGACTGCACTGGAACTTAGAGGGATTACAAAAGGGCTTTACCAATGTAACTGGCTTATAGGGCTGTCTCCCGTTAGAGCCTTAAGAAGGAAATACACTACGCGAATAGTCCTAGACTGGGACTAAAAGCGAGATTGCCTTCATAGCCTTCACCAGGTGTCTAAATTGACCATTAAGTTGGTGCCTCAGAAGTATACTATAAATTAAAATCAAGCTCCAAAGTCGAAGGGCTTGCTTTCTCAACAGCCTATGCCTTTCATTACTCTCGAAGAGCTCATCAAAGAGCTAACGGATGAGTACGTTCAGAAGCAACGCACACCTGGAATGCTAGACGAGTTTATGTCAGAAGGATGGCGCACCAGAATCCCTCGTAATGATGATGATGACGAGGATCACCGTCCGATTATCATTGAGTTCTGTGGGAGAATTGATGCAGTCACAGACTCAGATTCTGATGAGGAAACCCCCTATTCTTCCCAAAAGAAAAAGAAACCCCTGAAGCAAAAAAATCCGGCATACAAGCTTTGTCTTGATCATAAACGGAGATTCCTGCATCTTCTGCGGGAGCTCCAAGTTTCAGTTAAGGCGGAGATCATTGGTTAATATACTTAAATATTGGTGCGACCTATATCTCTCCGAACCCTTTGATGCACTCTCGCACCAAACATATTGAAATATACCAGTTAGCGCTTTCCTTCCTCTAGAAAGACTCTGCAGGGGAATTCGCCCTTTCTTTAGTGGATTGGCTCACTACTGACTTACTATCTAGTTACTAGAAAGATAAAGGTACCGTACTGGTTTGCCCAGGACTGAGACCGACAGACTGCTTTCAACCGCTTTTCTAGGGGTGGAATGAACCTTTACTGCACTGCTAGCGTTTTAGAGCTTGAAATAACTAGCACTCATACGGATTGGACTTAAACCGTGCTACTAGGCTTAAAAGAAAAGCTTTCACTCTCCCCCCCCTATTACACCTAGGCTCATATGCTCTTCAAAAGGAAAATAGGTTGACTTTCTTTCATTTTGGTTATGGAAAGTGAAAGTAGTCAAGTTTACTCTAATCGCGTACGCCGAGCTTCGATGGATTGTTGTGTTAAGTCTCTTTTGTGAGATAACAGAGACAAGGAACCACAGCCCCTTCGGGTAGGGCATAGGTGGCTACGGCGGAAAAACCCTGGATCTACAAGACTTACTTCACGCTCTCTAGAAGCTCACAGCAGAGGAAGGTAAAGTTATTCTTCCTAGAACATAAAATCAAAGAAAATAAAGATATTGTTCACCGAAAGATAGGCAATTTATTGACTTCCAGAGCGGAAGGGAATACTTAACCACGCCTCGAGTCCCAGTCTCCTAGTGGTGGGATGGTAAAGGGCAATGTCCGGTTCTGGCCAAGAGATGTCTTTGCTCCGTCCCCCTTCTTGTTGGTTGGCACAAGCCCTTGTAGTAGTCAGTCTTTCCTCCCCGACGGTCTACACCAGGTATGAACTCGATTTAAACGGGGATCAGAGCAAAAAAGGCCCTTTTCCTTTTCTACTATGCTTTGAGCTGCTTCCAGGAATGGTAAGACTTGCCTTTGCCCTTACTCTATTAATAAGGAAATTCCCTGGTGTTCACTCTAGTTCCTAACTCATTTACGCTGTAGGCATAGAGCTATGGGAATGCTTTCATAGGCTAGGGGGGGGATAACTCTTAATTAAGTAACTAAGCCCCAAGGCTAGCGAAGGAAAAGGAAGTTACATTAGGGCAACAACTCCTGACTCGAGGGTGAGAATTGGAATCGAATAGATTGAATCAGAAATGCACTTAGAGAGAGGCAGAATAACCGGAAGAAGGGCTACCAAAAGTTCGTTAGCAAGGCAAGGTTCGGAGCGAAGAAAAGAAGGAAGCAGTCCTTCCGCTGCACGAGCATCGACAAAGAGAGAGTTTAGATCAATTAGCCAATCCAATCACCAGAAAGAGCGAAAGGGAGATGAGAAGGAAAATCCAATATAAAAGCACTAAGAATCCCAATCCCAACTGACCCAGATAGCATACAGTGAAGTAGATGCTGAATTCTTTCCAATAAATATATCCCAAAGAGGTGTATGCATTCAGTAAAGATTCAGTAAGCATGTCCCTTCTTTGGCAAAGGCTACTCGCTCGCGGTAGACTTTGCTAGCTTTATTGCTGGCTCTAAGCCTACCTCCTTGACTACATCCTGATAACCGCCTGCCTGTCTTGACAGAAGAAGCTGTGCAGTAAGCGTCTCCGGACATAGAAAGTAGGCAATCACTTTCACTTCGTTAGCGGTCTAGGTTTCAGTCGTAGTTTCTGGTATCGACACAGACAGTGGGAAATCTCTATACGATTGAAGTCAGTGTGCAAGACAAAGTCTAGTTTTTACTTTGAGTTCCTCTTTTAATAAAATAACATAAAAGAAGCATTCCACAGTCGTAGGTACTCAATTCAATTGGATTGAACTGCTTGAGCTGGAGCTTTGGACTCGACGAGGTATTGGGTGCTTGCCCTATTGAGAGTCTCTTCCATTCTCTCTTCACCAGACAGATAGACAAATAGGCAATCCGATAGAGAGATTATGGCTTCCTCACTATCAGCAAGCTCCCACAGGCGATGAACTACTTCCGACTTCTTCGGTTTGTAGCCATACCGTATAGAGTGCAAAATTCCTTTGTTTGGGAGTAGCTAGATTCAAGCAAGATAGCTGCGGATTCTGTTCATAGAGAGCCCCATTCCTCACTCACAAGCTCTTTCTCAGCCCCAGGTTGAACCTAACGAGTGCATTCAGTTTCATGTCCAAAATCAGTTGAAATTGAAAGGACGTACAATCGGCGAGAAATGAAGTTCCTTTACTTAGGGCTTAAAGCCCTTCTTGCCCTAAGTCTAATCCCTAATCATGCGCAACACATGGACTTTAAGTCCTGCTTTCAGGATTTGATGCTCTTTTGAGACAGCTTTCAATAGAACATAGAGCTCTGCCCTTCTGGCTGTCCTAACGAGTTCACTGCCTTAATCCCTTAAACGGAACAGTTAATCGTAGAGCAGGAGGAATTCTTTCTTTCTGTCCGCTAGTCAGGAATGGAATCGGACGCTACGAATACGAATTATTGAATGGGGGGAATTTTCGATATTAGACAAATAGGGCACTCGAACGCTATTCTTCCTCCTTCCCCGCTTAGGCCTTAGGGGCTTAGGACATTAGCAGTAAGACTTCCGCAAGGTAGCAAAAGAAGGAGCAGCAGTGGAAATCACAGTAGTTGTAGCAAAATCATTGGCACGCTAGGCCCCTTCTCTAAGATAAAATAGGGTAGGCAGGCTACTTGAATGGACATCTGAGATGGCATCAAGCCGAGCACAAAACAGATCTGGGCTGCTAGTAAGGAGGGCAGTGAAGCCTTCTAGCATAAGTGATGCCTTCCCAAGGTCTGGTCTCTTCGGGACCTAATGAGATGCCTTAAACTCGAGGGTTGGATAAGCAAACCTGGCCAAAGAATCACTATTTCGATTGAAGCTCTGCCGCGGTGACCCAATTCTCATATACAGATAAGCGAGAATGCCCTTTCTGACACGGCTGCGTCCTCACGAATGCCAAACTTCGTAGCTCAGCTCATCTGGGATGACCAAGCTCCAGGGAGGTTTTCTTGATGACATGGCGGGCTCCAAGCTACACCCTTCTCTGCTACCAAATCATAGATCTTCCAGAGAAGACCAAAGCGAATGAGCTCACTCGATTCGCGTCTCATCCTCCATTCTTTCTCATAGACTGATGCAGAAAAGAAGTCACTTAAGGAAACATCCGGTGAATTCGCGACACTCCAGTACCAATGGACGTACCGAAGCCAATCCTTCATCCAGTTCCTGAGCAAAGACCAAAACAAAAAAGGGAGTCCCGGACTCTTTTTTTTTGTTTTTGAAATAATTCATCAGGAGCCACCTTTTAATCCGAAGGTTTCATCTCGGAAGGAGATAATGTCGAAGATAAGGAAGCGAAAGCTCACTCTGCCAAGCCACAATTCTAATGGATAGTCATTGTGACCCCGACCCCTTCTTTTTTTATTTTAAGAAAAGACTAAAATTGATGATCTACGACCACCCTCCTTTTCGTTCTACTTAGGTGGAGCAATCCGAACTCTCGACAGAATATAAAAGAGGTTTTTATTCCTGTGTAGACACCTCAACGAACTCATGTGGACACTCCTCAGCCCGAGGACAATCTCTCAAATACACATGTTGATGTTGACCCATTTTTCTTTTCTTTGCTGATTCCTCTCAATGAAATTTGCCATGTTGCACTAAGTTACTTACGGATGTATGCATGCAGTCCGGGAACACTTTGGGGTGAACACCCATCCGAACAAGTAGGGTCAATAGTTCAGCATTTAGGCCGTAACATTTAGCAAAAAAAAATCTTTAACCCAACAAGTGCTCTCCGAACCAAGCTAGATAGTCTCCTATCACTAGGCTCACCAACCAACCTGGACTTTGATTCTTATTATTCCTACCGGATATCAAAACCATAAGGCGTCTTTTGGCCATGAGTTCCCATATGACATAAGCGCTCTTGGGTGGGGTGGGCCATCATTCGCCAGGTTGGTCGTAGATCATAGAGGCGGTACGCTGGAGCGAGCTCCCCAGGTCTTTGAGTGCCCGTCGTACCACGCGGTTGGTGCACTAGGCTGATCGAGACTCGACTTTTCGGATCTGGCCACCTGCGCCCGGCCCGGTCTGCCAGCTTTTAGTGGCGGTCGTGCGTGGTATGTTCGCGATTCGCCAAGCTGGGGCAAACAAACTAAAGCCCTACCGGATTAGGTCTCTCGAGCCCTTCGAAAGGAGACCGGGGAAAGAAATAGCTATGCGACCCTTTCGTAGTGACTTCGAATCAATAGGCCTCCCTTCTCATTTTGTTTGAGGCGGGCCAAATAGAGGATGAAATGCAGAAATAGGGGAAGGGCTAACGCGCGCGATCAGAAAAGTAGCGGTCTACGATCAGTTTTGGTTTAAGGCTCGCGCTAAACGCTCTACCGAAGTACCAAAGGCTTTCAGTAGCGCCTTTAGAATCTAAGCCTTTTGAAGCGCCGGTAGTTGTAGCTGTGGGTAGGGCTTTCGTTCTTATCGCTCCGGGTTTCGATCTATATGACCTCCGGGCGGTACAAAGTACACCTCTTCCGTAGAGGCAAAAACCTTTAAGAGTCTGTTCAAGGGGGGAGCCCTCTTATCTATCAATGGAAAGATCTCCGTGCGTGGCGTGATAAGGAATCCTAGAAAATATCGATTGTTTTTATTCCACGGTCCCACGAAGATCTCTACGTACTTGTCCAGTCCAGGACAACTGAGATCTTCCGGTCTGCGTGCGTGGGAGCAGCTCAAACAAAGAAGAGTCCGGTCCGGTCTGAATTCAGGCACGGCCCGCCCGTCTGCTGCTAGGTCCGGGAATGGCGCCAAGGCGAGGCTCGAGAGACCCGCTGCTCTGCTGCGGCCAGCCCCCGGACTATGCAAAAGAATCGAGGAATAAAAACCACAGTGGTTCCCCTGGTGATTGACCGAACAAATAGGCCTAGATCTATGCCCCTTAATAAATCGAATGGTCCTTCGACCTTCGTTTGATTCCGACGGCCGGCATAGATCTCATGAGACCCGCCCACTATTACTACGAAAAAGCCCCCCTTCGGAGAGTAAGCTACTTCTCTATTAGCGCTGAGTCGAATTGATCGTGTCATGTGCAACGTCTATCAATGATGGTTCATTAATGTCCATTGATTTAGACTCCTTCCCCCTTCCCAACTACGAATAAGATCGAGAGGTCTCTCGAGCCAAACCAAGAACGGAAACGGAAGCCTTTCGATTCACCCCCCATTCTCTCTTAAATAAAGCTCGCCCTGGGTTAAAAACCTACCAAGCACTTGCCCGCAGCTCCTGCCGCCCGGGCGGAGCGCTCGTTATCCTTACTGTTCGTTCTCTCTGCTCTTAAAAGCCTCCCATTGCTCTAGCCATAAGCTATGGCAGCTCCAGCTCGCAACCACAGGGGCCCGCCCTGCGAGGCCAGAGTGGGCTCAGCGGTCAGCCCTCATTCGAATTACGTTAGGGGGTCTTTCAGACCCGCCTTTGCCAGATCTAGAGAGATACTACGAGTCCTCCGTCCCAGATTCCATCGCCGCGGCCATCTGGTTCACCGGTACTACCAAAAAGTCTCATGCTTACGTTACTGTTATTGATGGTTTTATTATCCCGGACCACGAAGACCCCGGTCGTGCTTCTGGTTTCCATTCCCATCATCATATTGATGATAAATCTCCTCGTGCTCTGCCATAAGAACTTGGAGTCCGTATCATGGTGAAGGTAAGGTAACGCTGTGATTCTTGCTCAAAAACAGACCGAACGCGTTCGAGTTATTGGCTCGTCCGACCCGGCAGCATTCATGAGTCGCTCGTTCAACTGTCCCTCGGAGACACGGTCGAGAAGTACCATGCATGCTCTAGAGACGTCCTTTCTTTCTCTCGGTCCCACCCAGCAAGATACGGCTCAACCAAGAGCGCCCCTGCGCGAGCCTTATTTTATTAGTAAAGTCAAGCTGCTAAAGCCCTAAAGAAATGGATCAAAAAAGGGGGGGGGGACTTCTGCAACGGGCTATGCCACCCAAACCAACTGAGGGAAGTCGCATCCGTCCCATCGCAAGCACCTACAATGTCATGATCACACATTGGTTTATCCTTTTTTCTTTGGTAGTTCAACGGACGGTCGCCCCTCCAACAAGAAAAGGTATAAATATGGAAACTTCTCTGCCATTTGGATCGGAGAATTTATGGAGGAAATCGGGTTTTAAATTTCCAGAAACCGCACGATTATATAGCCAAAGGGAATACGCCGCGCCTAAAATCATCCCAAGCGCTGCTAATGTGGCTACTAAGCTATTTCTTTGAAAAGCTCCTACTGAGATGAGAAATTCCCCGATAAAGCTGCTAGTACCAGGTGAACTCATATTGGCCAAAGTGGAAGAGAAGGAAATGGTAGGGAGATTCGGCATGGTGCTCACTAAACCTCCGTAATATCTAACAAGTCGAGTCTTATGTCGGTCATATAGAACACCAACACATAGAAAAAGGGCTGAAGGAACCGGTCCATGACTTGACATCGGTGGAATGCTACCTCCAATTCCCTGTATGTTCGATAGAGCCACAGATTCCCCCCCCGGAGTACGCTGATTACCCCCCGAACCGTACAAGATAGTTACCACCTATCATACGGCTTTCTAACTTCACTTCTTTTTCTGGTCGTTCCGCTCTGTCGATCGATGGTAGTATAAGAGATCTGCAACCCCCCCCCGAAATAATTTACATAATGGTTCCTGCTTCCTACCCATAGTTAGCATGTATCTCTCCGGGTCATACTTGAGTATCACATCGTAGACCCCCACCCCAACTCTATCTTCCTTATCAGTGAACCGGAACATAGTAGTGCATAGGTACTCTTCGATGCAGCGGGGAGCACTGAGCAATGGGGGGGGATGAGGGTTTTCCATGGGTTGGACCACACTACAGGTTTTTATTCCACGGCAGGAGAAGGGCAGGGCAGCGTCCTCGTTGTCGGACCGGAACAAGAAACGGAAGCTAGTCGTTGGAGGGAAGACAAGGCTCGTGGATTGAAAACCACAGAAGAGCCTTACTGGCGCTAGCGCGCTACAACTAGCACTTTGAAGCCAGCCGAAAAACGGGCTACTAGCGCGCAACGGCTTTCAAGCTTTACTAATAGGGCTTTATGGAGAGAGGTGAGTAAGGGGCTCGCTTCGCTTTTGTTGCGGATAAAAACCTTCCCACCCCTGCTTAGCGTTCCACTTGTGATCCTGGGTGCAGTGGAGGATTTTAATCGCCCGAATGTTCCACCCTCCCCCCATAAGACCCCATTTATCTTTCCCCCTCGAGAAAGAGAAAGAAGAGAATTAATCCTTTCTTCTCTTCTTTCATGTGAACGTTGTATCGAAAGGTTTTTCGTGCTATACACTACTTCTGATCTACGACCATCCTCCTATGTACCGTACCATTTTTTTACCTCGAAGGGGAGGTCCTCCTTATGATGCTACGGGCGGCTGTCCGAAGTGCAAGGGGTAAACTCGGACTCGGATAGGATAGGGTTGTGCGTGCCGGGCCCTCCGGGTGTCATATTTTGGCCGAGTTTACCGTACCTCCGGCCCCGCGGCCATAATATTTTGTTACGTTCCACCGCTGTTACGCCAGAAATAAAAGGTTCCACACGAGCTCCCGTTCTGCGGCGTGGTGGCAGACCGCTAGGGGATTGGCTCCGGGTGTAGATAGGGTCAAATCTGCATGGGTCATGCAAATACATAGGCCCCTTCCCTTCTCTTTTGGGTGAATGGGGTGGTTTAGAAGGCGCTTTCCGATCTACGGTCCCTCGGAGCAAAGGGTTAGGCAGGTAGTACGGGCCCTCTGACTTCCAGCTATGTGCTGTGCGGCTTCCGCGAAGCGAATGAAGGGAAGCTCTTCGAGCTTACGGGTGAGCTTACGCTTACTCTAAGCCTGGTAGGCGGGCGCTATTTAGCCCTACTTAAGATTCCATACATAAGAGTCATTTTTTGTTGTCGTGACGCTTTGGCTAGGCCGACTGCTCTACTATAGGCTACTTCTAGCTTCTATAGCGGCCCTTCCACTTTGGTGTAGTTGTAGTTTGTATTGGTACTGAATGAACATATCAAACAAAGGCAAGCAGTATAAGCCCTTCCCCGGCCTGGGAAAAGCAGCGAACTCTAGAAGCTAGGGCTTTGTTCACCTTTGGACACGAACACTATTCCGTTCTCAGCGGAAACCCGCCTTAGAGATTGAACGTCGACTTATCTTATTGCCGTTCAATCTAAGACAGCGCTGATAGCTTGTAGTGAACAGCCCCTTTATGAAACCAACCGAAAAGCAGCCCCAATAAGCTCAAGCCCGCGGAGCGGTTTGGAACCCTTGCAACTATGATAGAAAGCCGTTTGCTTCTGATCTACGACCACTACTTTTCTGATCGCGCGTTAGCCCTTCGCCTTTCTTTTTTTGAATCAAAGTAGGCCGCGCGACTGTTGTATTTTAGTCGGTCGGGGGAAGCTGCCGCTTCTACGCGCTAAACGCCCTCGTCTTGCTTCTGGCAAAGCTTCTACTTTGCTTGCTTCTCTCGCGCTTGCTTGCGCGAAGGCTTAGAGTCCTTTTCGCTAGGGTGGTCGTAGATCAGAGCTTCCGTCAAAGCGAAAGATCTGATCCAACAGAAATCCCGCATATTGCGCAGCTGATATGCGGCTACGGCTAGGCGATCATATCATGCCATAAAAAACTTTTATATGTATAGAGAGATCCCCTAGATATACAGATAGAATAGATGTTCATGGATAGACAGACATTCCATTGATTCTGAGTTTTGGGGCTGAAAAAGCTCGTCGATCCAAATGAATCATTCTTCTGGTCTCTCTTCGCCCCCCGCCCCGAAACTGACCCACGGCACAGCGCCCATTCGCTTCGCGCGCGGGAAGGCAACGAAGTTCAGTTCATGAGACCGCAGCGGAATGGAGCAGCCGCGACACGAAGTTCCTTACCGCACCGTGGGCTGGATCTCGCTGGTGCCACCTAAACGGTAGGTAGGCGGCGGATGTGTGACGTTTGGAGTTGTCGTTCGTGCACCTGTCCCCAATGGAAGAATGAGTGATCCGTTCCCCGGCAGATCATGGCCTTACCACTCGGTCCCCGATGGCCGGCGGGGGATTCGGTATAGCAGCTCACGTTCGTTTGCGCTGCGCGTTCCCGCTGGACTGGACACGTGTTAGCTGTAGGAAGTATGGTTCCGAAAGTGACTTCGGTTCGCCAGTTCAGGCTCAACTCCTCGCTTTACGTTAGCGGACCTACAGGTCGGGCCGGGGCTCTGCGCTCTTTCTTTCTGTGTGAGACGATGCCGGGGAGAGAAGGGAATGCGTCGAGGCGGCGAACAACAACAACACAACTACATTTTTGGCTTTTCCCTCCTCCATGAGATGAGCCCAGTGCATTGGACCGATGGATAAGAGAACTGAGCTGGCCCAAAAAGCGCTTGGGCGCTCTACGTACGATGTAGACTCCATCAGATACATATCGATTTCTTTCTGATGGATCAAGAATAGATAGTTGTCTCATCAATAGATAGAAATAGGAGATTTGCCCTTATTATTGATAGATTCCCTCTCTATTCATTCCTACTCTTTCGATCTATCAGAACAGATCAGGCTATCTATCAATCGATTTGAAAATAGCACGTTTATATCGCTTTTCGTTCATTTCCGCCACGCCAACATAGCCGCCATAATAAGAAGCAGGCGAAGCAGCTAGAAGCGCTCGCTTCACGCCCTTGAATTCTTATTCACGAATGAATTGGGAAAGCCAACAGAAAGATTCGATTCTGACTTCGCAGAGCCGGTGCTGCTGTTGCCTGCGCGTAGGGCCGTCCCCCACTCCCGTCCCGGGGCGCTAAGGGGCTTTTGTTTTTGGAACAGACGGCAGTGTTTTGCTGACGCCTCGAATCAAGCTTTTGTTGCGACATGCTATGTTTTCTCCCCCATTGCTAGTAGGTTGATGGGTCGCACGCCCGGCACACATGTTTTGGCCTTGTGTGTCCATAACTAAAAATAGGTGACCTAACGGCCGCCGCCCGACTAAACATACCAATAGTCACCAGATTCATATGGGCTACTGGGGAGTAAGCAATGATCTTCTTAAGATCGATCTGTCTTGAAGTGGTCGAGGAAGTATATATTATTGCAATCGCGCTTAGAGTATAAATGAAAGGAGTGGAACGAAGTGTCGCTTCGGGAAACATGGGTATTGAAAATCTTAAAAACCCGTAGGTTCCCAATTTTAAAGGAATTCCTGCCAAGATGACGGATCCTGCCGTAGGTGCCTCTACATGAGCTTCGGGTAACCAAATATGCACTGGTACCATAGGCACTTTGACGGCGAAAGAGGCGAAAGAAGCAATCCATAGAAAGATTTGGCGCCGCTCACTAAATTCTGTGGTTAATGAAATTTGTAAATCGGTGGTTCCTGTTTGGAGAAGAATCAACAGAATAGCTAATAGCATAAAAACAGATCCAAGTAAAGTATAAAGGAAAAACTGATATGCTGCCTTGATCTTTCTTTGTCTCGAACCCCATACCCCTATAATAATGGTAGAGTAAGGGG